CCTCGTTACTGCTCAGACGAGAAGTAATAGGTAGGGATGACAGGATTTGAACCCGTGACATTTTGTACCCAAAACAAACGCGCTACCAAGCTGCGCTACATCCCTTTCAATTGGTCTACAGTGTCATTTTATAGAATCCCTGTCTTGTTTTCAAAATCCTTATTTTTTCCATTGATATATCCAAGTTATCTTGACATTTTTTTTTTATTCTCATGTAACATATAATAATAATAGAAGGCTTATATACACATGAATCTGAAACCCATCGTAAAAAATAACTAAAAAAAAAGAATATTTTTTGGGAATGCTCAGTCGGAAGGGACGTCTTTTTCGGTTTTAAGAAAAGGAAAATCTTATCTACCGAATCATTGTAAATTTCAATTGGAATTAGGAATTCCGTGTACAAATACAAGCGGTCCTTAACTACTTACATAGTTATATTATATCGGATCATATATGGATTACCATTAGGCATTACAATAAATAATACAAATACAATAAATAAAAAGAATAAAGAAGGAGGATTTCAAATGCGAGATCTAAAAACATATCTTTCCGTGGCACCGGTACTAAGTACTCTATGGTTTGGGGCTTTAGCAGGTCTTTTGATAGAGATCAATCGTTTATTTCCGGATGCGTTGACATTCCCTTTTTTCTCATTCTAGTTATTGACATGGGAAGGGGGTGAAGAAGATTAGAGATAGAATCAAAAGATTTGTGACTAATCCCTCCCCCTCTTTTCTTTTTTTTTTTTTAGATAAAATAGAATTCAATACAATATAATAAGTAGAAGTATAATAAAGAAAGGAGGAAAGAGAAATAAAAAAGTAGATTCAACCTCGGCAAAATTCGGGTTTAGTCTCCAATTCCATTTAGAAATAATATTGTGAGAACAGAAATGTGTCTAGGGCAAGAAGATCATACAAGATCTTTTAATGAAATACTGTACATTGAATCGAATTCGATTCAAAATATACCTAAATATTAGTTTGTTGTTTTACTTCTTATTTTTTTTTATTTCTTTTTTCGCGGAAAGTAGAAGAGTTGGTTGAATCAAAAACGCAAAGGAGGTTCATGGCCAAGGGTAAAGATGTCCGAGTAACGGTTATTTTAGAATGTACCAACTGTGTTCGAAACGGTCTTAATAAGGAATCAAGGGGTCTTTCCAGATATATTACTCAAAAGAATCGACACAATACGCCTAGTCGATTGGAATTGATAAAATTCTGTCCCTATTGTTACAAACATACGATTCACGGGGAGATAAAGAAATAACTCGAATCAAGTGCCTGTGTGTCACTCTTACAAGGAACACGAAAAGGACATATTCTATATATACCCTATTATTCTATATATTCTAGTTAACATAATTTAACTAACTAAAAAAAAAAGCCAAATCAAATCCTATATTTTGAATTCAAAATCTTTTTGGATCAGATTGAAATAGGATTTTGGGGATAAGGAATAAACAAACCATGGAAAAATCCAAGCGACTCTTTCTTAAATCCAAGCGATCTTTTCGTAGGCGTTTGCCCCCGATCCAATCGGGGGATCGAATTGATTATAGAAACATGAGTTTAATTAGTCGATTTATTAGTGAACAAGGAAAAATATTATCTAGACGGGTAAATAGATTAACCTTAAAACAACAACGATTAATTACTATTGCTATAAAACAAGCTCGTATTTTATCTTTGTTACCTTTTCTTAATAATGAGAAACAATTTGAAAGAAGCGAGTCGACCTCCGGAGCTACTGGTCTTAGAACCCTAAATAAATAAAAAAAAAAGTAGACTTACTTTACTCCTCAATTGAACCCAAATTCAAATTCAAATCCGAACTCAAACAGAGATTGATATTTTGTTCGAAAAATTGTAAGAAAAAAAATTGGGGAAGAAGAAGAAATCTTTTTTTATTGGATATTGGACATATTCGCTCATTTAATTTTGAGCGACTTTATCATATTCTCTTTATCATACTAATTTCTACTCTACCTTCCCGGAGTTCATTCTCCAGCGAACTCCATTTAAAATATTCTGACGAATTCCTTACAATTTCCTTTTTTATTTTATGATCTCATTAGAAATCATATAAAGACAATTCCTATTTAATATAGCTATTTGTGCAAGTATTTTACGATTAAGAAGCAACTGTCTCTTGTACAGATTGTGTATTAATCTACTATAACTATAGGATACTCTATTCTCGCGAATTACTGCATTTATCCGAGTGATCCACAAACGACGAAAATCTCTCTTTTTCCTATCTCTATCTCGATGAGACGAAACCAAAGATCTTATTTTCTGTTGAATAATTGTTCGAGTAAGTCTTGAACGAGCCCCCCGAAAGCTTGATGCAAATAAACGAATTTTTGTTCTACGTCTCCGAGCTATATATCCTCGTCTAATTCTAGTCATTGAATAAATGAAACTTTCATGAATAACTAATTGATTTCCTTTCTTTCAGTTATTCTTTTCCTAGTTTATTAATAACAAAACGGATTCTTCCAATGTATAAAATACAAATTCCAATGGCTTTTGCTACTATAACCTTCCCAACCACAATTTGTCTTTTTTTATAGGCATTTCACCTCGAAACGAGTATTGATACTAGGTATCAAAAAACAGAAAAAAGTAATAAATAGAAATGAATAACGAAATAGTGGATTCCATCGTTTCTATGGTTATGTCTTAAACGGTGAGGTCCTCTCTATACACCGGAGTCCCTTATTTCATTTAATGAATGCTATTAGCAACTTGCACAGTTCAAATTCTTTGGCTCTACCCATGAATTATCTAGTAATAGGTCTTTCACAACGAGATCTACCTATACAGTAACGGTATTTAATTATGAAAATTGGCTGGGTAGCTGACCCTCTTAGTCCGTTTTTGCAAGAGTATAGGCGTAAGATTTCGGCTTTGAAAATAGGATTTCCCCGCTTAATGGATAACTATTTGTTACCAATGAGGAATGTTTTCTCATCGGAAACCATAAATCTCATATACAATAGAAGAGAATTGAATAGATCTTTTTTTTTTAGTTTTCGATATATAGATATAGATAGTGAATGGCCTTCTTCCTTCCATTTTATACTATTGACTAGTACTGATCATTGATACTGGAAAATGGATTTCCCTTTTTTCTCCCAATGGTGATCTGAACGAGTCGCACATACACCCTAGTACATGTTCCTCGACGCTGAGGACATCCCCCAAGAGCGGGGGATTTCGTAACATTTCTGATTGGCTGTCTTGTGTTTCTAATAAGTTGTTTAATAGTTGGCATGTTGAATCGTATACATAATAAATGGGCTGGTTTAGATCGATCCTAACCGGATGATTATGAATTACTTCTCTATTTAATAGATGAATTTAATAGATGAATAGAATATTAGTAAACCCGTTAATAAGTAAGAAGATAAAATATCAAATCGGCGATTTTCGTCAACTTAATGCTATTTTTTTTATTCAATCGCTACAAGATCAACAATTCCATGAGCTTGGGCTTCTGTTGCTGACATAAAAACATCCCTTTCCATATCTTCGGATACAACCCATAAGGGTTTGCCCGTTCTTTGTACATAAACTCTTGTGATGGTTTCGCGCAGTTTCAGTAGTTCTTCTGCTTCCAGGATAAATTCTCCCGTTTGCGCCTCATAAAAAGAACTCGCAGGTTGATGTATCATTACCCTGATAATATAACAAATGGTTCCTCTATCTCGCATGATGAGGTGAGGAGAAGAGATAAAGAATAATAAAAAAAGAAAGATAGAATTGAGCAACCGTACAGGCATCCTTTGCACATTGCATACGGCTATACAATGGAATTCACTTTACCTTCTCCTTCCATTTCCATCGAAGAAAGAGAAAAAAATATAGATATAGGGTTTATCCGATTCAGATCGGGAAATGATCCAATTACCATCCTTCCTTTCGGAGCAGTTAAAAAATACTATGATGGCTCCGTTGCTTTTTATATATTTCTCTCGTCTGTGATTCAGCAATCCCAAAGTTTCTTTTTTTTTTTTTCGTACTCTTTCATAACAATAACATAAATATTGTTAAAAGTTTTCTGTTGTGAAAACAAAAAAGTTTGTGACGCTGAAATGGTAATGGTCACCGATAAATAAGAAAAAATCGAGAATACCCTTTATTTTATACTAATTTCATACTACTCTTTCGATATATAATCTAATCTTTTGAAAAAAAAATTTCTCATATCGAATTCGAAGTGCCATGCTATTATTACTTAATATTCCTATTTCATATGGCGAAGGCATAGTCTTTTTTTTTTTTGTTCTTAAAAAACTCATTGGCGCCAAGCGTGAGGGAATGCTAGACGTTTGGTAATCTCTCCGCCGACCAGGATAAAAGATCCCATTGAAGCGGCTAATCCCATGCATATTGTATGCACATCGGGTTGCACAAATTGCATAGTATCATAAATAGCTACTCCGGGGATTACCCATCCGCCAGGAGAGTTTATAAACAAATACAGATCCTTGTTATCATTCTCTATACTGAGATATACCATAAGACCAATAAGTTGATTCGAAATCTCGCTATCAACCTCTTGGCCTAAAAAAAGTAATCTTTCTCGATAAAGTCGGTTGATTAGGATAAAATTTGTATCCCTTAAGAGCCGTACATGCACCTTTTGATGCATACGGTTCAACAAAAATTGCGAAAAAAAAAGAATCAATGTGTAGATTCCAGCCCTCTTTCTTTTTTTTTTTTCATAGCGGGCCCTTTCTTTTCTAATCTAATTTTAGAATTTCTTAATGAAGCGGCTTTTTTTTCTTCCACTTTTCAAGAAAGATGAGTTTTGGTTTTGTCCCCTTTCCCTCCACAAAAAATCCATTAAACTTATCAAATAAACTTCTCATTGATGTATTGTTTCATCGAGATCTAATCCAAATCACGATGTCATTTTCTTGTTCCTGAATGGGCCTTTTTTCAATTCTTTTAGGTTTATGCTCTACTCCGAGTAAAAAAAATATG